ATTCAAGATCTTCTGTTTTCGATTATCTAATAAATCACTTAATGAAAGTAGATTATCTTTCCATTCATTTTCATTTCGAAAATTCCATGATCCCTTCCCGAACCAAACATGAATCTTTCGATTCATTTGGCTCTCACGCTCAATTACTTATCAATTACTTAATTGATAGAGAATTCATTCCCATACATATAGATACACATATACTATATATATATTTATATATATATTTATATATATATTTTTTTTTCGCGTAATGAGCCTATCCTCTCCCTCTTTTATCTATTCCTATTTTAATTAAAAGATTGATCTCTACTCATATTTCACAATATTGAAACTGATCAATAATTATAATCCAAGACTAAAATATTCGGAGGATTCTTCTGACAAAAATCTATCAAATATAGAAATATATCAAATCAAATATATTTGTTTGTATAATATAGAATTTAGAATTAATAGAAAATTTCTAATGTTTCATTTTGTAATTGTCAGCAAAGTTGTTTCTTTTTTTTTTTTTTCAAATCCAAAGAATTTTTCTAACTTTATACATAGGTCATCAATTCAGCATTGTAAAAAAGGCTCAAATCATTTTATCGATATGAGTGTTTTATATCGAAAAAGATTCGAACCATTCGTTTTGATTTCTGTATTGTCTAAAAAAAATTCTTTATTTTATAAACTATGTATTTCTAAACTAAACATAGTAGTAGAAAGAGTACCATGCTGCATCTGAACTTCAAACAGTTTGGCTTTAACCATATTAATGGTCCCAGATTATTGGTTAATAGAGAATCAGAGTCGATATACCAATGAATGAATCACGAAATGCTATGGTTCTAAAATATGATTTTTGAATTGATTCAGAAGTAATTCGTGGGATGATGCACTCTTTTCCTTCCTAGCTCGAACAAAAAAAGTGCAGCTGGGTGGATCCAGCCTATTCTTGAAATAAACAACTCGCACACACTCCCTTTCCAAAAAAGATCAATACACCAAGCACTACGCTTAGATTTATTGGATTTGTTGCAAAAATATCGGTATTAAACCCGAAACTCCCGGCAGATGGCCAGTGACCCAAGGAAACGAAAGAATCGGTTACATTTTTCATATGATCTCCTATTTTCTTTTATGTGGACTAAAAAAAAAGAACTCTGTCTCTTTTTCCTTTATATTTCTATATTGATTTTATTGATTTTAATTTACCTATAAAGAATCAAAAATGGATTCTATTTCTATAGAAATGTATTTTTTTTTCAATTACAAAAAAATACCAAAAAGAATTATCATTATTAGAATTAGGGACCAAGTCTCATGTCAATAGCGAAAAACCTCATTTGTTGAAATACTCCTTAAATAAAAAAAAAAGGCTTTACTTTGAACTAAGAAAAGGGGGAAGGAAGGAGGCGAGTCGGTGCGGTAATTCCTCATCCTCAAATAAATCCTTCCCATAGATTATTGTCCAACGAAAAAGGAATTGTAGGAGTGAAATCTTGATATACTTTGAAAAAGCAAGGGGTAAGTCTTAATTCATAAAAAAAAATACAGAATTCTCGTATTTATAGGACTAAACAAAGGGATTGGCAAATAAAAGGGCCAATGCTACAACCAGACCATAAATAGTTAAGGCTTCCATAAAAGCCAAACTAAGCAATAAAGTACCTCGTATTTTTCCTTCCGCCTCGGGCTGTCTTGCAATACCTTCTACAGCCTGTCCCGCAGCAGTGCCTTGACCAACCCCAGGCCCAATAGAAGCAAGTCCTACAGCTAACCCAGCAGCAATAACGGAAGCGGCAGAAATCAATGGATTCATGATAAATTCCTCGCACGAAAATAAAGAAAAAGAAATAGTTAATGATACAATCATTCAATGAGTTTTGGCTTAATTATTCCGTCGCTAAGATTCAACCAGCTGAAGTAACTAAAAACTTCGAATTGAGAATTGAAGTAATAATATTCATTATTGAACTTTCAGAAAGAACTATTTCCATATCTCTTTTTTAGTTCCTATCCAAAGGATTTTTGTGAATGCATACATACACCCTTTACCCGTCCACTTCTGTTTTCCAAACCATTATTTGAATTTTCCATTATTTGTCTTTATTTTATTTCATATATTTATTGATTCAATTTCGAATCAAAGACGAAACAGAAGAACTCCTATTGGAATCCCTATCTAAATATAGAACAGTCCAATGCGATAGATTAGATCTATCTTGAGTTCATATATAACTAGTTAATATATAATATCACATATACGCGTCTTTCTTTCATAATGGAAACCAACTGCTCTACTTCTATCTTAGCTTCAATCAAATTCTTAAATCTTAAAGGATGCGCAAGGGTTAGTGTATAGCCATTAACTTACATATACCTAATTCTAACCCCTTTCCTAAAAAAGAACATTTTTTTTTAATCTCGTTTGTTGTAAATTCGTCTCTTCCTTTTTTATCATTATCTCACATGGATCTAATTTTAATTAATGAATTCATCAGACCGAATCGTTGTATAGAAAAAAAAATAACAAAGAGTATTTAATTGAGCTAAATTCATGCAATTTCTTATTTATAAAAATTGGATTTTGGTCAATCATTGAATTGAATGAAATCGACTGAAATGGGAATCATTGTATAGAACATCCTTTTTAAACTCACCCACCATAAATTGATACCACAAAAATTCCTATTCAATCTAGGACTCAAAATATTGAAATTGAATAAACAAAACAATTAATGTAAAGAGAGAATTTTCATTGAAGGGAGATATGATATAAAAAAATCAAAATAGACCGAATCCAAATTTTAGGAAAAAGATCTTTTCGATCTCTTTCCCTTTTTTTTATTAGACTTTAAAATTCATTTACTAATAGTAATTGCTGAATCTTTTTTGCTATTACTCTAGATCCTTTCTTTTTTTATTTATGTTGCCTAAGCATAAGCAAATTATCTTGTTGAGTTGGGCATTCATTGCTTGATTGGAGGACTAAGTTACAAAAAAAGACTAGACTCTTTCAAAAACTCGTCAATGATGACCCTCCATGGATTCGCCTATATAAGCCGCAGCTAAAGTTGCAAAAATAAGAGCTTGAATCCCACTTGTAAATAATCCAAGGAACATCACAGGTATAGGAACTACTAAAGGTACTAAAGAAACAAGAACAAGAACTACTAATTCATCGGCTAATATATTCCCGAAAAGTCGAAAACTAAGCGATAAGGGCTTTGTGAAATCTTCTAAAATGTTAATGGGTAAAAGAATTGGAGTTGGTTGAATGTATTTACTAAAATACTTTAATCCTTTTTTTGAAATACCCGCATAGAAATATGCTACTGACGTGAGTAAAGCTAAAGCAACAGTAGTATTTATATCATTCGTGGGTGCGGCTAACTCTCCATGAGGTAATTCTATGATTTTCCAAGGTAAAAGGGCACCCGACCAATTAGAAACAAAAATAAATAGAAACATAGTTCCAATAAAAGGAACCCATGGACCATACTCTTCCCCAATCTGAGTTTTGGTCACGTCTCGAATGAATTCAAGAACATATTCGAAGAAATTTTGACCGTCAGTTGGAATAGTTTGTGGATTCCGAACAGCGAGAACAGCGGAACCTAATAAGATAGCAATTACAACCCAAGAAGTCATAAGTACTTGGGCATGGACTTGGAAACCCCCTATTTGCCAATAGAAATGCTGGCCGACTTCCACACTAGAGATATCATATAACCCCATTAGTGTGTTGATGGAACATGATATAACATTCATATTGTCCTCTGACAGAAATATAACTTTACTTAAAATAATAAAGAATTATTTTGATTCAACCCTTTCCTTTTAAACTTGACCACTCAACTTGTATATTTTGTATACCAACTAAACTAATCACACAATATTGACACAGTCTGTTTTTTATCTCTTTTGTACGATTCGGGAATAATATCCGACTCCACAAATCTATATCTATGGAGTTCAAAAATAGAATAATTTATTTATCTTATTATTAATCACGGATTTCGTATATAGCTAGAACGGCCCTCGCAAATTGCGAATACTAATTTGTTAAGAATTAATCGAATTGAAGCTAGAGCGTCATCATTTGCTGGAATCGAAATATCTGCGAGATCGGGATCACAATTTGTATCAATTAAACAAACTGTTGGAATTCCCAAAGTGATACACTCCCGAAGAGCCGTATGTTCTTCTTGCTGCTCAACTATGATTACAATATCAGGCAATTCCGTCATATATTGAATCCCGCCCAGATATGTTTGCAAACGAGATAATTGTCTCTTCAACATAGCTGCATCTCTTTTCGGAAGACGGTTTAGTCTCCCCGTCTTTTGTTCCATTCTCAAGTCCCTGAGCTTATGAAGCCGCGTTTCTGTAGTGGACCAATTTGTTAACATACCACCAAGCCATTTTTTATTAACATAATGACACCGAGCCTTTATTGCAGCCCGCGCTACGGAATCAGCTGCTTTATTTTTGGTACCAACAATTAAAAATTGTTTTCCCTTACTTGCTGCATCAAAAACTAAATCACAAGCTTCTGATAAAAAACGAGCAGTTCTAGTGAGATTTATAATATGAATACCTTTATGCTTTGCATAAATATAGGGCGCCATTCGCGGATTCCATTTCCTAGTACCATGACCAAAATGAACTCCTGCTTCCAGCATCTCTTCCAAATTTATGTTCCAATATCTTCTTACCATTTCTCCTCACACTTCCTCTCTCTCTCTTTTTTTATGAATAATAAAAGAGAGACGAGGCACCTTGAAATAAATAATTGTTCCGATGGAACCTTCTCTTCTACCGGAGATTGGTCGTTTATAAACGAGCCAAGCTATTACTTTCTATTCATAATTTTCTTTATTACATTAATTTCTTAATTATTTTATTTATTAAGTAGTTAACAAATCAAATGACCAGAACAAATCAAACATCAAACAAATAGTAAAAAGGACGAATCCGCTTTCTCTTTCTTATGCTAAGTTAAAAATCATTAAATCCTATAAAAGATCGATCTGATGTACTATATAAATTCTTTGAAATGCAAGAATCAAAAAATTTTCCGTGGTGGAAGAAAATATCTCTCATTTCCATTTCCCCACGAAGAAATTCTTTTTTTTTTTTCAAAAAGAATGTTGTTATGCTGCCTTGAAGAGGGTACTAATCCTTTGAATCCGGTTCCGGCGGGTATCATATTCCCTAAAACAACGTTCTCTTTCAGTCCTTTCATCCAATCAATACGGCCCCGAAGAGCGGCTTTTGCTAAAACTCGAGCAGTTTCTTGGAAACTTGCTTCGGATATAAAACTTTGAGTATTCAGGGATGCTCTTGTTATTCCCAATAAGATGGCTCGATAGTAGATCGCTTCTTCTAAAGCGCGTCCCGTTCGTTCCGCGCGTACCAATCCAATGAGTTCCCCCGGTAAAAAAATATTAGACATTCCATCTTCTGAAACCAAGACTTTTGATGTTATTTGACGCACAATAATTTCTATATGCCTATTATGGATCTGCACCCCCTGGGATCGATAAACCTTTTGTATCTTATTAACCAAAGAGATACGACTTTGCACTATAGTTAGTTCAGCACCAATCAAGAATCCCCAAGGAATTCCAAGAATTTTTGTTATATGTTCGTTCCAACCCTCAACTCTCTTTTCTAGGTTCATCGATATTGAATCAATCGAACGCACTTCTAACACTTGTTCTACTTTTGGAAGACCCTGCGTTATATCACCAGATCTCGATTTTTCATATATAAATGTAACTAAGGTATCTCCTTCGTAAAGGATTTCGCCATAATCCCCATGAACAGTTGCTCCTGGAGTAGCCAAATAAGGCTTGGCCGTTCTTATTACTATAGAATCAACGCGAACAATTAAAACTTGACCCGATTTTAGGGGTGGTCCCTTTTTGGATATACATACAGTTTCACAAATAAACTGCCCAAGACTAACTATTGTGGACATGTCCTCATCATTATTATTATGATAATAATGATGGAGAAAATACCAATTCAAATTGAATGGGTTCAAAACAATCTTACTACATGGGCTGATATTATAAATTCTCCTATTTTCATCCATTAAATAATATTTTTGAAGTACTTGAAAAGTTTGTTTTAAATTGCCAAGCTGCAAATATTTCGTTACCGAGGTCTGATTATGAGTTAGTAAAGGATAAAATGATGAATAAAAATCCAAAATTTGAGGGGCTGTTCCTAAAGGGCCCAACAAATTCCTAATTGAAATTAGAGGATCTTTTTTAATGGATTCTTTTATCCCATTGTAATTTTTTACATCGTTGAATAGACCCATGCAAAAATAATTAGATGATGACAAAATTATAAAAAATTGGGATTCCTTATTTCTATTCAACAGCATACGAATAGTTCCGTGGTTTTGGATAAATGATTGCTGAATCCTTGCTTTGGAATAAGTGGAATAAAATGGATTTTTATTGATACGATCTGAGCCATTATCATAGATCAATCCAGAACCCGACGGATTATTCCTTTTTCTGATATACAAAATATGTGATTTCACTAAGTCGATTCTTAAGAAATCTCGAAGCAGCCCTTTTGTACTTACTTCAACAAAAGAAGCGTGGGCCTCTTCGACGGAAGAACTTTTGTTGTCTTGGTCCCAATTCAAGACTAAACAAGTCCGAACTAGTTGAATACTTGTGTCATAGATTCTCCAAGTTGCTTTGCCATTTCCATAAAGGATATAATTGACAACTCCAAGTTGCATATTATCCTTTTCTCGAAAGGGATCCTGGGGGAAGAGTGTTACTAAATTTATACCGTCCGCTATTTCATATGTGCTTACGGGTCGAACCAAAACAAAAAACTTTTTTTTGCTAGGTGTGATCCGTTGGACATAGATCCAATTTTTTAATTGTTTTGATTTCTTAGAATTTGTTTTTCCCGCTCCTGGTGGTATCAAGATACCACTGTGTCGAGATATTTTATCTTTTTCTCCAGGAAAATGGATACCTCCGGAAAATATTTTAAGTTCAATCTTTTTTTTTTTTTTCTCCACTCGGACCAATCCGCCCATTTGGCTTCTTGTATTTAACGTGATTTGTGTATTTACTCCAATGAGACTATTGTTCCGTACCATTATAGAAGAGGATTCGGATAAAATATGTACTTCCTCGGGAATGAAAAAAAATCGATCTACTTTCATTTGGTATTTTTGCTTAAACTTTTTGACCCCGCCATATTCAATTACATTCTCTTTTTTGATGATTGAATGCGCCCCTACCGTCCCATATTTAGTAATTCCTGAATTGTTTCTTCTGTATTGAGAATCGTCGAAAAAAGCAAGAATACTCTTTCTACGGAAAATTCCATTTATGGGTATTTCAATCGAGATACCTGAACCGGGATATGGGATGAATTCTTTCTCTTGTTCTTGAATTGATTGGACTGGAATAAGAAATCTATTTCTTCGCCTCTTTGCCAATAAATACGAATTCTCTCGGAGAATAGTGGAATATATGAAATGATAATGCCCAGTCCCTACGATTCGATTTAATTTTGAATAATCAAAAAAAATATCTTCTTTTTTATCAAAAAAATCCGAACTCAAAAATTTGTGTCTTTCTTGATCATCATTTACTGAGAAGCTAGAAATAGATCTTCTTTCGGTAGAAATAGAATGAATGTTTATTTGATCTTGATCCTTGTGGAGCGAAAAAGGAACTACATTAAATTTGCATGAACCCCCCGATAATATCCACAAGTGGCTTGTTTTGGGTAAAATATGTACATTACTATATTTAAATTCGGGTAAATGGTACACATCGGTACTCCAGTGCATTTCCCCCTCTAAATCAGAATAAATATGTTTTCGAACCCTCTCTTTAACACTGAAAGTGTATGTTCCCGCGCGAATCTCAGCAATCACTTGTTCTGATTTTACATATTGGCCATTTTGAACTAAAAGAAAACTTTTTGGTGGAATAGTTACCTCATGTAGAATATCCTCACTCTTAATAATTACATATAAGTCCATAGAACATAAAAAGGCAGGATGCCCATGACGCGTACGCGTAGGCTGAAGCAAGTCCTCATTGAATTGGATTTTGCCATTAGAAGGGGCCCGTACATGTTCTGCAGTACCCCCCGTAAATACTCCACCGGTATGAAAAGTTCTTAATGTTAATTGAGTTCCAGGCTCTCCAATGGATTGCCCCGCAATAATACCTACAGCTTCTCCCAACTCAACCAGGTCGCCATGAGTGGGACTCCGACCATAACATAATCGACAGATCCAAGATGTACTCCTACAAGTAAAGGGAGTTCTAATATATATTGGTTGTGTTCGAAAAGTTATGAATTGGGTGACAAGCCCAATCCCAATATCTTGATTTCGAATGGCAATGCATCGCGGACCCATATATATATTTTCTGATAATACACGACCAATTAATGTTTGGATAAAAACTCTTTCTGGCAGTGTCCTATTTCGAGGACTTGCAGAAATGCCTCGAGTAGTGCCACAATTTGTTCTACGTACAACAATGTGTTGAACTACTTCAACAAGTCTGCGCGTAAGATATCCAGCATCTGATGTTCGTACAGCAGTATCTACAACTCCTTTTCGGGCTCCGTAGCACGAAATGATATATTCTGTTAAAGAAAGTCCTTCGCGTAAATTGCTTTGAATGGGTAAATCAATCATTTGCCCCTGGGGATCCGACATTAATCCTCTCATACCTACTAATTGATGTACTTGAGATGCATTTCCTCTAGCTCCTGAAAAAGACATTATATGGACTGGATTAAACGGGTCAGTCATCCTAAAATGAAGATTCATTTCTTGTCGCAAATATTCACTTGTAGCATACCATATCTCGATAGATTGGCGTAATTTTTCTACTGCGTGTACATTCCCAAAATGATGGTGTTTTTCCAAAATCAAACTTTGTTCTTCAGCATCTTGTACTAGCCATTCCTTAGAAGGTATTGTTAAAAGATCATCAATTCCTAATGAAATGGATATAGCAGTTGCTTGCTGAAAACCTAGAGTTTTTACTTGATCTAAGATATGCGATGTATATGCCATTCCAAAGTGATCTATTAATCTGCTAATAAGTCGTTTAATGGCAGTTCCGTCTATCACTTTATTGTGAAATACCAGATTGGCCCGTTCTGCCATATGTACCTCCCTATTCCAATGAGTTGGATTCGACAATGGGTTTGAGTCAATGATTGGAAAACTTCCTTTTCTCGATCTTAAATTGCACAGAAAGTCAGGTCAGGGACTCGAGTCCTAGTTGAACCGGCGAAACCCAAATTCCCCCCGCTCCGGTGTCTGTCATAGAATTTTTGAATTTAATGACCATATGATTAAGTATAGGTATCATATAAGCAGGCCCGACAAAAACCTTGTATAGCTTCTTCCATTTCTCGATAAAAAGAAATATGACCAATAGTGGTTCGGAGGTATATCCAAAGAATTTCTTTTTTTACACTTCTTATTATCAGATAGTGTCCATAAATCTCATAATAAGTACCCAAAGATTCATAGTGAACTTCGATGGGAGCTTCTCTTGAAGCAATAACGCGTTGATCTAGTCGCCACCGAAGCCACAAAGGACTATCTAAATGGATTCTTTTCTGTCGATAAGCCCCAATTGCATCATAGGAATTACAAAAAAAGAGTTCTTTTGTATACTTATAGGTCTTATTGTCAATTCTTTCATTTTTATAGTTTCTTTGATTACATGGATTATATCTATTTGCACAAATACCTCGATGATTCCCACTTGTTAATATATAGAGCCCAATAAGCATATCTTGAGTCGGTACAGAAATAGGATCCCCAATAGCTGGAGACAAGAGATTCATATGAGAAAACATAAGTAAACGAGCCTCTGTTTGAGCCTCTAAAGACAAAGGTACATGAACAGCCATTTGATCCCCATCAAAGTCTGCATTAAATCCCTTACAAACTAATGGATGTAAACAAATAGCACGCCCT